AAAGGAAAATTCCTCGTTTAATTTTAAAAAAAAAGGGTTCCTCTTACAAAGAAGATTTATGTTTTTTCGAAATGTAAGGACCAGAAGTGCTACTGATAATAATGATCCACATAAAAGAGCTGCATAGCCCAATATCATCATACTTACGTGCATTATTAACCACTCGGATTGGAGAGCGGGTACTAATATTGCGGATTGATGTATTTCAGTTAAAAGACCCGAAGTAGCAAAGCCTTGGGTAAAAATAACACTTGACGCAGTTATTGTGCTTAAATGGCTTTTATTTTTTTTGAAATATGGAACTATATGAATAACTGATAAACTCCATGAAAGAAAGATTAATGATTCATATAAATCACTTAGTGGGAAATGCCCCGAATAAATCCAACGAGTGACTAATAATACGGTTATACATAAAAAAGTAGCTATCATTCCCTTTTCTGACGAATCATTTAGTTTTATGATTTCATCGATTAATAAAGTTATCAAATGAATTGTAATTACAATGGAAACGATCGAAAAGGAAATATGAGTTAATATATGCTCTAAAGTTGAAAATATCATAAAATCATAAAAATTTTAAAAAGGAGGAATCCTGAAATATAAATCAGAAATTGAATTCATTCTAGAATTTATAATCTATTGTATCTCTTTTCGAAGAAGGTCTGCCGCTACTCGGACTCGAACCGAGATGCTCTCGCACTGCTTCCTAAGAGCAGCGTGTCTACCGATTTCACCATAGCGGCTTGTTCGAATTCATAATAGCCTATTCGTAGTCAATCGTCGAGATTTAAGGAGTCAACTAAATGAAATTTTTTTAGTAAAGATTAAAATGATGAAGAAAACTTTGTTCAAATACAAATTCTAAGGTTCATTATTCTGGGGTATGAGTTTTATTTACCTTAGTGCTTTGGTGTAGTTTATGCTCTTCTAAAATTCAATAGAATCGAACTCTTGAAACTATAAAGTTTAACCCTTTAGTTATTGATAGATATTGATAGAACTATAAAAGATTTATTTTTTTTTTTTCATAAAAGATTTATAATTTATATTATATTATTTCCTAAAAGTGAAAAATATATTTTACCAATGAACAAAAAAGAAGACCCCTTTTTATTACTCAAAACTGACACATTAATTCGGACAAAAAATTCCAGGCTTTTGTGGGTTGAGTTGAAAGAGACAGATATATGGGAAATTTATATATTATAAACTAATAGATTAATTCAGATAAATAAGAAATCAGAAAGTTACACAAAAAATTTTAAAAATAAATAAATAAGTTTCAACGATGTATTTATTTTAACTAAAGATCTCTTTTTTACCCTTCTTCGCATATATATATTCGTATATATTCGTATATATATTTATATATCTATATTATATATATAGATATATATAGAATTATATATATAGAAAAACTTCGATTATTTTAATTGTAACAAATAAGTTGATGGGGAAAAAGGACTCCCCACCCCCAAAACAAGAAAATATACTAAAAAATATACTAAAAAGGCTCAAGTTTTGTATCTTGTCTTTATTCTTTTTTCAAAAGCTTTTTATAATTTACTAACCCCTACTAAACCGAAGAATTCTTATTATACATATCCTAACGGCGAAGCGAGTTCTAGTTCATATTGATTAGTCACAAACAATAGGTTTGTTAATCTCCTATTAAGAATCTCCTATTAAGAATGAAATGGGCCCATTTTTCTATTCAGATTATTCCAATGTTTTATTTTATGACTTTTTTTTGTCGAACAAAAAAACTTTTTGAGTTTCCGGTAGAAAGAGATTTCCCTAATGACAACGCTTTTAAGGCTGCCCAATATCCCTTACCTTTCCAAATATTTTTACGAATACGCTTTTTTGATATAGAAGTACGTTTTTTTGGAACTGCCATTTAAAAATTAAGAGGTTACTCATTGTTATAGTTGGATGTGAAAGACATCTATTGGTAAAACGAATCTATTCATTATCTATATATTCTCTATATAATATATATATAGATAAAAGATATGCAAAAATCGTACAAAATCTTACTATAAAAATATAATTTAATTTTTTGTTTTTCAACAAAAGTTTATATATCTATGTATACATAGAATATTCGTAAGAAAGACTCGTTTTATTGATTCGTATCTTTATTTTGTGTTCTTTATGATTCACATCTATATCTATAGAATCCGCTGTTGTACTATAGAAATTTGATTTGGTGAGACAAAGAATCTAAAAAAGATCTTCCTTTTTGAGCTCTGTCCTTTTTTTTTATACATTTCTTTCATTTATACAGAATAAAATACACCCAAGGATTTAAGAACCCTTTAAAAACCCATTGCCTAATGAAAACTTTAATTTTTTCTCTTAATTGGTCAAACTTGAGTAAAGAATACTTCCAAATTCCATTTTAAAATTCGAATCAAACTAGTAATTAAAGTAATTTAATTTGTTATTTGTTAAAAGATACACGTTTTGTTAAAAAAAATCTTAGTGATTTTTTTTTATTTAATTTGATTTTACCTTACCCCCTTTTGATAAATATAAAAATAAATCTTATATAAAATGTAAAATGTTAGATATTATAGCGTTTCCTATAAATGCCTTTTTTATTGAAACGTAAAATAATCAATCAATTTTATAATTTATAATGAAACTAGTTAATGATTTGAAACAAACTTACTAAAAAGCGAGATTAGTACAAAATTTTTACCTTAGTTAATCCTATGATTCATATCGATTCATATCATAATCAAGTAATCTTTTTAGTGTAAATTTTTATCCTTACTTTATGAATATAAAGTCATCTAATAATAATTAAATTTTGTATTTTCGTTATTTTAATAAAAATCTTAGTTAATAACTAAATTCTCTTTTTATGAGCAAGTTGGTCATATCATTTGCCCAATTGTAACTTCTTTATTTTAATATTTTTTTTAATATTTAAAGTCTTTTGGAAAGACCCAGATAATATATAAAATTCTAAAAATATCTTTAAGTTAGTACATCTCTTGATTTTTTTATTGACCCTTTTTGTTTTGAAATTTGAAATTGAAAGGGGGTAGGATCCGGTAAATCGTAAACAATCAATTAAGAATAAAAAAACTTTTTTATGGAACAGACATATCAATATGCGTGGATAATTCCTTTCCTTCCACTTCCAGTTCCTATTTTAATAGGAGCGGGACTTCTTCTTTTTCCGTCGGCAACAAAAAGTCTTCGCCGTATGTGGGCTTTTCAAAGTGTTTTTTTGTTAAGTATAGTCATGCTTTTTTCGATCAATCTGTCTATTCAGCAAATAAATGGCAGTTCTATCTATCAATATGTATGGTCTTGGATCATCAATAATGATTTTTCTTTAGAATTCGGTTACTTGATCGATCCACTTACTTCTATTATGTCAATATTGATTACTACTATTGGAATTATGGTTCTTATTTATAGTGATAATTATATGTCTTATGATCAAGGATATTTGAGATTTTTTGCTTATATGAGTTTTTTCAGTACTTCTATGTTAGGATTAGTTACTAGTTCTAATTTGATACAAATTTATATTTTTTGGGAATTGGTAGGAATGTGTTCATATCTATTAATAGGGTTTTGGTTCACACGGCCTGTTGCTGCAAATGCTTGCCAAAAGGCATTTGTAACTAATCGTGTTGGGGATTTTGGTTTATTATTAGGAATTTTAGGTTTTTATTGGATAACAGGAAGTTTCGAATTTAGAGATTTATTCAAAATATTCAATAACTTGATTTCTAATAATCATAATGAAGTCAATTTTTTATTTGTTACTTTCTGTGCCGTTCTATTATTTGCCGGTGCAGTTGCTAAATCTGCACAATTTCCCCTTCATGTATGGTTACCGGATGCCATGGAGGGACCTACTCCTATTTCGGCTCTTATACATGCTGCTACTATGGTAGCAGCGGGAATTTTTCTTGTAGCTCGGCTTATTCCTCTTTTCATAGTTATCCCTCATATAATGAATTTCATCTCTTTGGTAGGAGTAATAACAATATTATTCGGAGCAACTTTTGCCCTTGCTCAAAAAGACATTAAGAAAGGTTTAGCCTATTCCACAATGTCTCAATTGGGTTATATGATGTTAGCTCTAGGTATGGGGTCTTATCGAAGTGCTTTATTTCATTTGATTACTCATGCTTATTCGAAAGCATTATTATTTTTAGGATCTGGATCCATTATTCATTCAATGGAAACTCTTGTTGGATATTCTCCAAATAAAAGTCAGAATATGGTTTTTATGGGGGGTTTAACAAAGCATGTCCCAATTATCAAAACTGCTTTTTTAGTAGGTACACTTTCTCTTTGTGGTATTCCGCCTCTTGCTTGTTTTTGGTCCAAAGATGAAATTCTTAATGATACTTGGTTGTATTCACCAATTTTCGCAATAATAGCTTGGTTTACAGCGGGATTAACCGCATTTTATATGTTTCGAATCTATTTACTTACTTTTGAAGGACATTTAAACGTTCATTTTCAAAATTATAGTGGCAAAAAGAATACCCCCTTCTATTCAATATCTCTATGGGGTAAAGAAGATTCAAAAAGAATTAAAAAAAATTTTAGTTTATTAACGTTATTAACAATGAAAAATCATGATATTTTTTATTTTTTTTCAAAAAAAACGTATCGAATTGATCAGAATGCAAGAAACATCACACAACCCTTTATTACTATTACCCGTTTTGGAAATAAGAAGTTTTTTTCGTATCCTTATGAATCGGATAATACTATGTTATTTCCTATACTTGTATTGGTTCTATTTACGTTGTTCGTTGGATCCCTGGGAATTCCTTTCAATCACGAAGGAGTGTATTTGGATATATTATCAAAATGGTTAACTCCGTCTATAAACCTTTTACACCAAAATTTGAATAATTCTATAGATTGGTATGAATTTTTTAAAGATGCTCTTTTTTCAGTTAGTATAGCTATTTTTGGAATATTTATAGCCTTCTTTTTATATAAACCTGTTT